TTTGGAAAAGTGCTGATTTTCAAGAACGCGAATCTTATGATATGTTGGGAATCTCTTATGATAATCATCCACGCCTTAAACGTATCTTGATGCCTGAAAGTTGGATAGGCTGGCCCTTACGTAAGGACTATATTACCCCAAATTTCTATGAAATACAAGATGCTCATTGAATGATAAGGAAACTAATGTTCACTTATACGACACAACTCCAGATTTCATTCAAGTCAAGGAATATTTTTACGTTCTGTTCTAGATGAAACAGAGTAACTGGACTCTAGTTCGTATTATGGATAGGCCTAAAAAAGGCTTCATTGCTATTCCCGAATTTGGAAAAGATAATATCTATTTTGTATGAGCAGAAACAAAAAGATGAATCAAAAGAGTTCTGCACCATGAACTTTGTACCGCGCACATCACTTAGACAGACCTCGGAAAGTAACGTAAGCAAGAGTGAAGAAATAGAATAAATATAAAAGAAAAAGCGAAATTCCGAAATAAAAAGGGATTGAATTTTATTTGTACTGTGTCTGAAATGCATCCTGTCTATTCCTATCCTTCAACCCCTCTATACTTTTTTTAAGTTTTTAAAAAACTTTTTTTTTTTTTGATATATATATATATATGAAGACTTAGCACTCTTTTTGAGTGAGAGAAAGCACAATATGAACAAACAAGAAAGAAAAAAGAAACAAAAAAAGGGAACATAATCCCACTTTAGTTCTTTACCATAACCATACATATATTTTTTACCCATCTCTAAAAATGGAGGTATATATCTATACGCTAGATGAATAAGTATGTATCATGCTCTTGACTATTAACGAATATATATCCTGATCTGTCTCGATTAATTTGTATGAATATCTATCCGATATATTATTCATGTGTCAGGAACCAGATTTGAACTGGTGACACGAGGATTTTCAGTCCTCTGCTCTACCAACTGAGCTATCCCGACCATTTCCCGTGCATTATCCTAGTAGAGTACTTGTATCTATGTCAATTAAAGGGACTAAATCTAAATAAAGTAAAGTATTAAATAAAGTAAAGTATTAAAAAATTTTATCTAATAAATGTAAGGATAATGATATGGAATGTGAATGATTCAATAATAGAGATTCCTTGCCCATATATGTTCATTTGTACAGGTATCGTATCTATCCAAATTGGGATAAGATCCAAAGATTTCTCTTCGGATCCGTTTGTGAAAGAGTAGAGTGAATGAGAAAGAAAGATAGTGAATTTTGTTTGAACCACTGATGAAAAAAAGAGGATAAATAGTTAGGAAGTAAAATGGACTTTTTGTTGGGGATAGAGGGACTTGAACCCTCACGATTTCTAAAGTCGACGGATTTTCCTCTTACTATAAATTTCATTGTTGTCGGTATTGACATGTAGAACGGGACTCTCTCTTTATTCTCGTCCGATTAATCAGTTTTTCAAAAGATCTATCAAACTCTGGAATGAATGATTTGATCACTGAATATTCGATTCTTCCTTCAACTTCGATTGGAATGGATTCACAATAACTCTGAATTTTTTCTTTCATATATATATATTCGATAGATTCGGGTCGTGATTAATCGTTTGATATGTTAGTATGTATACGTACGTATTAGATATATTATATAAGGCCGTCCTTTCTGTAATTTCGATAGAGGAATTCCAGCTACCAACACAACGTAGTCAACTCCATTCGTTAGAACAGCTTCCATTGAGTCTCTGCACCTATCCTTTTTTTATTCTAGTTTTATAAACCCTTGTTTTCTCAAAATAAAGATTTGGCTCAGGATTGCCCATTTTTAATTCCAGGGTTTCTCTGAATTTGGAAGTTACCACTTAGTAGGTTTCCATACCAAGGCTCAATCCAATCAAGTCCGTAGCGTCTACCAATTTCGCCATATCCCCTTTTGATTTGAGACCAAGATCCAGTTGGAATTCCACCCATCTCTTTCATTTATTTTGGAACCGTTGAATTCATTAGATAATGATTCCCATATCGAAAAAGTGTATGCTGCTATTTGATTTTTTTGGCGATCCTCTATCAGTTTATTTCTATTGGATAAACCTTGTTTCAATCAGAAATGATTCTATCATTGATGTATCCGCAATTCAATATGGATAGATATATCCCATATATATATATGTTTCTCCCTCCCTTTCTTTTTTACAGTGCGATTTGGAATACTGGAACGGTCGATATTCATTCTTCTTTTTTTTTCGTCCTATCTCTTCCTTTTCCGAATGAAACCAGAAGAATGTCTCATTCTAATTTGGATTGTATCTTTATCCTTATCTTATCTTTTCTTAGGACCGATCCGCTCGCTATACGCTATAATTATTGCTATAACTGCTTTACTTTAAGAAATAAATAAATTTTATATTAAGAAATAATTAGATTTTTTATAATCATAATTTATAATTTTAAATTCTCTTAAATTCTCATTAATATATATATACATATTCATTAACATATATATACATATTAAATTAAAAAATATAAATATAATGTATAAATATACAAATAAAATGTATAAAATGCATAAAAAAAGAATAGAATGTATAAATAATAATTAATGTAATTAATATGATATAATGAATTCTATATTATTAGTTATAACTAATATAACTAATAATATTATAATAATAATAATATTAGATATAACTAATATATCTAATGATATATATATATAATGATATAGATATAACAATAGAACTATGAACTATATAGTTCATATTAAATTAATAGCTAATAGCCCTAAGCTAAGATCCAGCAGTTTCCTGAATTCCTATACACTATTTCTATTTCTGTTATGTGAGCCCGCTTAGCTCAGAGGTTAGAGCATCGCATTTGTAATGCGATGGTCATCGGTTCGATTCCGATAGCTGGCTTTTTTTTTTCTCTATCGATTTTTCCATGATTGATAATCTCTCCTTTTCTCAAAATGTTGGATCACCGATCTATTATGTCGTGGTAACTTGTAACTATGAATAAAAAATGGATTGGAGCAATTAGATCTCTACAGAACAAATCATAAAACGGAGCCTCAACTTCCTATATATACATATACAAAAAATCCGGATATTAATAGAATTCATTTCATTCTACTTTGTAATACTTCAGTAAATTTAGCTTTGCTTTGTTTATCCTTTAGTTCAGTCTTAATTTAAGATTTATTCTGTAAAATGAAATTTCAATAAAATAAAAAAAGGAGTCTTTATGTCTCGTTATCGAGGACCTCGTTTCAAAAAAATACGCCGTCTGGGGACTTTACCAGGACTAACTAGTAAAAGACCTAAATCCGGAAGTGATCTTAAAACCCAATTGCGTTCTGGGAAAAGATCGCAATATCGTATTCGTCTAGAAGAAAAACAGAAATTGCGTTTTCATTATGGTCTGACGGAGCAACAATTAGTTAGATATGTACATATCGCTGGAAAAGCCAAAGGGTCAACAGGTCAGGTTTTACTACAACTACTTGAGATGCGTTTGGATAACATCCTTTTTCGATTGGGTATGGCTTCGACCATTCCTGGAGCTAGGCAATTAGTTAACCATAGACATATTTTAGTTAATGGTCGTATAGTGGATATACCAAGTTATCGTTGCAAACCCCGAGATATTATTACTACGAAGGATAAACAAAGATCGAAAGCTCTGATTCAAAATTATATTGCTTCACCCCCCCCCGAGGAATTGCCAAAACATTTGACTATTGACTCATTCCAATATAAAGGATTAGTAAATCAAATAATAGATAGTAAATGGATCGGTTTGAAAATAAATGAGTTGTTAGTCGTAGAATATTATTCCCGCCAGACTTGAACCTAACGAAAATAACAAAGAAAGATTCAGAGAATTTTGCCCTCTTTTCGACGAAGTAAATAGATCTAAGGGCCTTGATCCGCATTTTTCTCATTCACGTATTACAAATAGATCAGCAGTAGGATTTTTTTTCTTTTTTGTTCTTTCCGATATTTGTATTTTACGTACCGCAGTAATGTAATTAGGAATAGAGAATTTCTGGAATAGAGAATTTCTATCAAATAAAAGTCTTATTGCTGGAATAATGGTATCAGTTGTTATTTGATTTGATACATTGTGGTCGGTCACGTTGGTGAATTAACAGAAACGGAAAGAGAGGGATTCGAACCCTCGGTAAACAAAAGCCTACATAGCAGTTCCAATGCTACGCCTTGAACCACTCGGCCATCTCTCCTACATAATCTTATTATTGACCAGAAACCGAGTGAATAACGAGTCATTCATATTATTGCAGTACAGGTATGACCGATCAATGGTTCCATAGGAATAATTCCTTTCAAATTTCCTATTTCTCAACACCAACTTCTCTCATCAGCTATCCCATGGATCTATTACAAATTCATGAATCGTCCCATGGATTTTTATTTCCATTGTATGGCATGACGTATACACGTCATGTAAACAAAACGGATGGTTACTCTACTCTATTTTATCATGGAATAATTATTCTTTTTCCTCTTTGGATCATAACCAAATCAAAACTTCTCGAGTTATCAAAATCCGTAGTAAAAGAAAGTCCTTGGTTATTCAACTTAGATGAAATCTTAGATGAAATAGTAATAGTTCCGTTCATTGGTATACTACGAAATTGTAATGAAATCCAATCTGATTCAAATATTTCATATCTCTCCTTGTCCAAACAAAATGGGACAATTTGAGCGGAAGGTCCACATTTTTAGAATTAGTCTGTTTTATGTTATTTCGTATTGTACAATTCCTTTGTTTGTGGGATCATTTTCCCCGAAGGGTAATGAAAAGAATTCTAATTATAGATTATAGAAAGGATTGCTAATTATGCCTAGATCTCGGATAAATGTAAATTTTATTGATAAGACCTCTTCAATTGTAGCCAATATTCTATTACGAATAATTCCGACAACTTCAGGAGAAAAAAAGGCATTTACCTATTACAGAGATGGTGCGATTTGATTCTTTTTTCTTCTTTTTTTAGACT